AACTTTTTTATTAAATAAAAGTTTTGTATCTAATGGGATGTTTTGTTTATTGAAGATTTAGTGTTGTTGATTGTTAGTAGTTTTATTGGTTTAAAACACGGGTTATTGAATTTTTGATTTTTTTAAAAATCTACTATTTTCGGTTATCTAGACTAAATCCCTTTATTTTCAAATCTGGAGTGAACAGGGGGGGGGTGTATCAATAATTAATTAACTAATTCATATCTCTATATATAATTATATATATATATATTAATATTTTACTTTGAATATAATAATATAGGATACTCTATGTGATATATAATAATTTACTGAATTCGAGGGTGAAGTATCTTTATTATATAATTATATATAGATTAATACTCGTTTAATAAATAAAGGTAATTTGTTCATGTATCATCGGTTTATCAAAAAAGAAATAGTTAGAATTAAATAAATGCTTTATATGATTATTAATCTATATATTATATAATTAAATAAAAACTTATTGATCAATAACCTTTACTATCCCGTAGTTATATGTATATAATTGTACATTGAAAAAAAAAAAGGGTACCCTTTTATTACTGTGAATATATGTATTATTAAATATATGTTACTTAAAATATATATACAATTTATTTTTCTATGTTTGATATTTTTGTTTTATATGAAAAGTAATAATTTACTCTTACATAATAATTAAAGTTTGATGAACGTGGATTTAGGGGCTGGTAGATAAAGGGCTATTTTCGGAGTTGGGGTTTAAGCTTTGTTCGCGAACGGGATTTTCGTACTGAGACAGCTAGGGGGATAGCTGTTTTTCGGAGTTGGGGTTTAAGCTTTGTTCGCGAATGGGATTTCGTACTGAGACAGCTAGGGGGATAGCTGTTTTTCGGAGTTGGGGTTTAAGCTTTGTTCGCGAACGGGATTTTCGTACATGAGACAGCTAGGGGGATAGCTGTTTTTCGGAGTTGGGGTTTAAGCTTTGTTCGCGAACGGGATTTCGTACTGAGACAGCTAGGGGGATAGCTGTTTTTCGGAGTTGGGGTTTAAGCTTTGTTCGCGAATGGGATTTCGTACTGAGACAGCTAGGGGGATAGCTGTTTTTCGGAGTTGGGGTTTAAGCTTTGTTCGCGAACGGGATTTTCGTACTGAGACAGCTAGGGGGATAGCTGTTTTTCGGAGTTGGGGTTTAAGCTTTGTTCGCGAACGGGATTTCGTACTGAGACAGCTAGGGGGATAGCTGTTTTTCGGAGTTGGGGTTTAAGCTTTGTTCGCGAACGGGATTTCGTACTGAGACAGCTAGGGGGATAGCTGTTTTTCGGAGTTGGGGTTTAAGCTTTGTTCGCGAACGGGATTTTCGTACTGAGACAGCTAGGGGGATAGCTGTTTTTCGGAGTTGGGGTTTAAGCTTTGTTCGTGAATGGGATTTCGTACTGAGACAGCTAGGGGGATAGCTGTTTGGGATAGGTGATATGTTTTATTAATATTCACTTTGTTAGATAAATACTTTTAGTTTGTGGGTATCATCCGCTCTTAAGTGCTAATTTTTAAAGTTGGTATCTTTGGGGTATACAAACTAAATGAATGTTTTGGGGGGGAAGTATTCGATTTTTTGTATGTTTATTGGTTGAGTTTTTTATTGAAAAGTTTAATTTTGGCTTAAAATTTGGTGTAAAGTTTTTTCCATATGCGAGGTTAAGTTTTTAATAATTCATTGAGCAGTGGATAGAATTAATTATCAAGGAAATCTTGGACTTAGGGAGTTTTTTAGTCTTGATTAAAATTGTGCCAGCAGTCGCGGTTATACAATTAAGGCAAATCAAATTTATTTTTAGGCAATAAGTTTTTGAGAGGATTTTTAATTTTTTGATTTTAGGTGAAATTTAATTTTTTATAGAGGTTATTTTACGATGTGCGAAACTTTTTTTATAAACTAGGATTAGATACCCTATTATTGAAAGTGTGAAGTATAAATATTAGTATTAGTTATGATCTTGAAAGTAAAAAAATCTGGCGGTATCTTAGTCCTTTCAGAGGAACCTGTCCCGTAAATGATAGTCCACGATTAATTGTACTTATCCTTTAAGCTTGTATATCGTCGTGGTTGAGTGTTTTTGTAGAACAACATTCATGTCTCTTTATAAAGAGGGAATTCAGATCAAGGTGCAGTTGATGGATAAGAGGAGATGGGTTACAATAAGTTTACTTATATGGTTTAGATTTTTAAAATGGTCTATTAAAGTGGATTTGAAAGTAAATTTAAGGATTTACTTATTTTGATTAGGCTCTAAGATATGCACATATCGCCCGTCGCTCTCATTTAAGTTGAGATAAGTCGTAACATAGTAGGTGTACCGGAAGGTGTATCTAGTTTGATCAAGTTGGAGCTTGTATTTAAGCGTTTTGTTTACACCAAAAAGAAATTATTTGTTAATTAACTTGATATTGGATTGGTTAGAAAATTTTTACTTAGTTTTTCTTTTATGAAAGTATTCTTTATTTTATTATTCAAGTCGAACAAATTTTTTTATTTATAGATTATGAGTACCGTGGGGGAAATTTTTGAAAATTTTTTAAAGTATAGTTTAATGCTAGTACCTTGTGTATCAGGGTTTATTAAAAGATAATTTTATATGAAAGATTCCCGAATTGAGAAGAGCTAATTTTTAATTTATTTTATTGTTGCATAAATAATTTATAATTGGGGATTAGTAATGAAATGTTATTCGTTTCTCACTATATCTGGTTGTTTAAGAAATATATTTAATATAGGGGTAGATTTTTCTTTCATTTTGATTAGTGTCATGAAGTCTTCTTCTTACTGTAGCAGGGATTATCTTGCTAGGGGATTTTCTATAATTTTAATTGTTTACGGTATTAATGTAGGATTAGAATTTTCCATCTTTAATATGTTATAATTAATTTACCTGATTAATGATTTTTATTTGTTTAGAGATTTTATTAAACCATAATATTTAATTTATTCGTCGTAGGGAATTTGATGGAATTAGTATAATTTTTTGTATAATTGTTTTTAAACGGTAGGTCATGATAAGGAACTCGGCAATTAATTTTCCCGCCTGTTTATTAAAAACATGGTCTTTTGATTTTAATTTAAGATCGGGCCTGCCCAATGATTGATTAAATGGCCGCGGTATTTTGACCGTGCGAAGGTAGCGTAATCATTAGTCTCTTAATTGGAGACATGTATGAATGGTCTGACGAGGAAAAAGCTGTCTCGTTATGGATTATAGAATTTAAATTTTGAGTGAAAATGCTTAAATGGCGATTAAAGACGAGAAGACCCTATAGAGTTTAATAATTTGTACTTTTGAGTTAAAAGGAATAGTGTTCTTAAAAGGATTTAAATTATTTTGTTGGGGTGACAGGAAAATTTAATTAACTTTTCTTTATTATTTATGCTGATTAGCAGTTATATGATCCACTTTTTGTGAATATAAGATTAAATTACCTTAGGGATAACAGCGTAATCTTTTCTAAGAGTTCAAATCGAAGAAGAGGTTTGCGACCTCGATGTTGGATTAAAATATTGGTGCGGTGCAGCAGCTGCATGCATAGGTCTGTTCGACCTTTAAATTTTTACATGATCTGAGTTTAAACCGGCGTGAGCCAGGTTGGTTTCTATCTTTATTATTTGATTTCAGGTTAGTACGAAAGGACCCCTTGATTTGTATATTACATTTATTTGGATGAACATTGTTATTTTGGCAGAATAGTGCGATTGATTTAGGATCTTTATATGTATAATTAATACAAATAACACATTGTTTGATATGATCTTCTATTGTCTTTGATTAGTTTATTAATTTTATTGGTTGGGGTATTGGTAGCTGTGGCTTTTTTAACTTTACTTGAGCGTAAGGTTTTAGGATATATTCAATTACGTAAGGGCCCTAACAAGGTGGGTTATATAGGTTTATTACAGCCTTTTAGCGATGCTATTAAGCTTTTTACTAAGGAGCAGACTTTTCCTCTTGTTTCTAATTTTTATTTTTATTATTTTTCTCCTGTTTTTAATCTTTTTCTTTCTTTAATATTGTGATTGGTTTTTCCTTTTCTTAGGTTTGTTATTAGCTTTAATTTGGGTGTGCTTTATTTTTTATGTGTTTCTAGATTAGGGGTTTACAGAGTGATGATTTCTGGTTGGTCTTCTAATTCTAATTATGCTTTATTAGGGGGGTTGCGGGCGATTGCTCAAACTATTTCTTATGAGGTGAGATTGGTTCTTATTATACTATCCTTTTTAGTTTTGGTTATAAGATTGGAGCTTAAGAGATTTTTTGCTTATCAGTCTTATATTTGATTTTTAGTGTTGAATTTTCCCCTGTGTATTATATGATTGGTTTCATGTTTGGCGGAGACTAATCGGACTCCTTTTGATTTTGCTGAAGGTGAGTCAGAATTGGTCTCGGGTTTTAATATTGAGTATAGAAGAGGGGGATTTGCTTTGATTTTTTTAGCTGAATATTCAAGAATTATTTTTATGAGAATATTGAGTGCACTTTTATTTTTAGGTGGTGATTATATTAGGTATTTGTTTTTCTTGAAGGTTGTGTTTTTAAGATTTTTTTGGCTTTGGGTTCGGGGAACTTTACCTCGTTATCGTTATGATAAGTTGATGGGTTTAGCTTGGAAAATTTACTTACCCGTTTCCTTGAACTTTTTATTGTTTTATTTGGGTTTAAAGTTGGCTTGTTTTTCTCTGCTTATTTAGTTAACAAATTTTAGTATTAAGTTAATAAACGATTTTACGTTTATGTTATACTTTCAAAGTATATGCTTGTTCAAGCTCATTAACTAAAGAGATTTGAATAGGATATTATCTCAAATTTTAAGTATTAATGGGTTGATTAGGTAATAGGCGAAGTATAGGACTGTTAAAATTTGTCCTGTTAGGATGTAGGGGTCTTCTACTGGGCGTGCCCCAATTCATGTAAGTAGGCAAACGGTTGATACTATGATTCAAAATAGGATTTTATTTAGGGGATAGAATTGAGTTCCTTGAAATTTTCTTTTATTAATAAAAGGTACTAGTATTAAGATTGCGATAGATATTACTAGGGCAATTACACCTCCTAGTTTGTTGGGGATTGATCGTAAAATTGCATAAGCAAATAAGAAGTATCATTCTGGTTGAATATGAACTGGGGTAACAAGAGGGTTGGCCGGGATAAAATTATCTGGGTCACCAAGTATGTAAGGAGTTTGTAGAGAAATGATAGTTAACGTTATGATTAGAATAATGAATCCTGTTACATCCTTGAATCTGAAGTAGGGATGGAAAGGAATTTTGTCAATGTTTCTGTTTGTTCCTAATGGATTATTTGATCCTGTTTGATGAAGGAACAATAAATGGATTATTGTTAATGCTGCTACGATAAATGGTAGAAGGAAATGGAGTGTGAAGAATCGGGTTAGTGTGGCATTGTCGACGGAAAATCCCCCTCAGAGTCATTCTACAATAGATTTTCCAATGTATGGGATTGCTGATATTAGATTTGTAATTACTGTTGCCCCTCAGAATGATATTTGTCCTCAGGGGAGTACATATCCTAGGAAAGCTGCTGCTATTACGGCAAATAAGATGATTACTCCGACTAGTCAGGTGTGAAGGAGTTTGTATGATCCATAATAAATTCCTCGTCCAATGTGTATGTAGATACATACGAAGAATATAGATGCTCCATTTGCGTGTAGGGTTCGAAGAAGTCACCCGTAGTTTACGTCACGGCAAATGTGAATTACTCTTTTGAATGCTAATTCTGTATTGGCAGTGTAATGTATGGCTAGAAAGATTCCGGTTACAATTTGGATGATTAGACATAGTCCTAGCAGTGATCCAAAGTTTCATCATGCAGAGATATTAGAAGGTGTTGGTAGATCGATTAATGAATTGTTAATGATTTTAGTGACTGGGGATATTTTTATGAGTTGTTTTTTCATTAGAATTTTTGTCGTAGAGATCCGTATTTAATATTGGTGATTTTGACAATTGCGATTAAGGTTACGAATAGGTAGTTGATTATTAGGATAATGATTCTAATGTGATTAGGGTTAATGTATTTATTTAAGGATAGATTTAAAATTGATGAGTAAGAGTGAAATGAATCCTGTGTGTTGATGTTTAGGTTTAGGTTTAATGAGTCAGTAATAATTATTAGTGTTATGAATATAGTTATAATTATAAGGAATTTTCATGGGCGATCAAAAGGTTCATTTGCTGCGATTCTTGTTATATACATGATTAGAACCAATATACCTCCAATTATGATTATGAATAGTATGAATGAGTACCAGTAGGATATATTTAATCATCCTGTGTAGATTGCTATTGCTACTGTGTTAATGATTATGATGAGGGCCAAGGTTAATGGGTGTCTTGCGATTACAAATCATGTTCTGATTATTAATAGGGTGAGTATAATTTTTATGATGCAGAGAATAGTTTAATAAAAATATTAGTTTTGGAGACTAATGATAGGGGTATCTCTTTCTCTGATGTTTTAAAATATTAATTAATTTTGGTTTACAAGACCAACGTTTTTTTTAAACTATTAAAACTTATGTTAGTTTATTTTTTAATTTCTGTGGTTTTTTTATCCTTATTTTCTTTTTGTCTCAATCGTAAGCATTTACTGTCTTTATTGCTGAGTTTGGAATTTATTGCTCTTTCTTTATTTGGATTAATTGTTTTAAAGTTTTCTTATTATAACTATGAATCATTTTTTTTAATGGTGTTTTTAACTTTTGCTGTTTGTGAAGGTTCTCTAGGGTTATCAATTTTAGTTTCTATAGTCCGTACTCATGGGAATGATTATTTTAGTTCTTTTAATGTTTTATGATAGGTTTATTAATAAGGATAGTATTTATGATCCCCCTTTCTATCTATGGTGAGTTTTGAGTTAATGCAGTTATTATTTTTTTGTTGAGATTTATTTGTATTTTTAGATTTTCCTATGATTATTTATTTATATATGTGAGTTATGATTTTGGTGTAGATTTATTGTCCTATTTAATGGTATTGCTTAGGTTTTGGATTTGTGGATTGATGTTATTAGCAAGTTCAAAGATTAATTTATTTTCTAATTATGATAAGTTTTTTCAGTTTACTGTCCTATTGTTATTGTTTTCTTTGGTTGTTGCATTCAGGTCTTTAAATTTTTTCTTGTTTTACATTTTTTTTGAAGTTAGACTTATTCCGACATTGATATTGATTGTAGGGTGGGGTTATCAGCCTGAACGTTTGCAGGCCGGGATTTATCTTCTTTTCTACACAATATTAGCTTCTTTGCCTATGTTGATTTCTTTATTTTATTATTACTCTTTTTTTGATAGTTTGGCGATAAGATATCTGGAGGGTGATTTTTCATCTATTTTATATTTTTTGTTTTTTACTATAGTGTTCTTTGTTAAGATTCCAATGTTTATATTACATCTTTGGTTGCCAAAGGCTCATGTCGAGGCTCCTGTTTCTGGATCAATGATTTTAGCAGGTATTATATTAAAATTAGGAGGTTACGGACTTATGCGTGTTTTGGTTATGTTCATTGGTTTAGGTTTGGAGATTAGGTCATTTTTTATAAGTGTTGCGTTGTTAGGGGGTGTATATGTTTCATTAATTTGTCTTCGTCAAAGAGATATAAAGTCTTTGATTGCTTATTCATCTGTTGCTCACATAGGGATAGTTATTTGTGGTCTTTTTACTTTCACTATTTGGGGTATAGTAGGTTCCTTGGGGATAATAGTAGCTCATGGTTTGTGTTCTTCTGGATTATTTTGTTTGGCTAATATTAGTTATGAGCGTTTGGGCAGGCGTAGCTTATTGGTAAATAAGGGATTAATTAATTTGGCTCCCTCTATGTCTTTATGTTGATTTTTACTTAGTTCCTCTAACATGGCTGCTCCTCCTTCGTTTAATCTTTTATCAGAAATTGCCCTTTTGAGAAGAGTGGTATCTTGAAGAAGTCTTACCATAGGAGTTTTATTTTTTCTTTCTTTTTTTAGAGCTGCTTACACATTGTTTTTATATTCTTATACTCAACATGGTATTTTTTTTAAGGGTGTGTATTCTACTAATATGGGTTATGTTCGTGAATATTTACTATTGATTTTGCATTGACTTCCCCTTAATTTGTTATTTTTAAAAAGATCTTATTTTTGCTTGTGAGTTTAATTTAAATAGTTTAATGAAAATTTTAGTTTGTGGTACTAAAGATGCAGTAGTTTTGCTTTAAATTATTTCTATTTGTTTATTATATTGTCTATTTTTTTCTTTCTTATCAGTTTTTTTATTTTTTTCTTCACTTTACTTTATTATTTCAGGAAGTTTATATTTTTTGGAGTTTGATATTTTATTTATCAATGGGAGATCCATTGTTTTTACTGTTTTATTAGATTGGATTTCTCTAATGTTTATGAGCTTCGTTTTATTAATTTCTTCTATAGTGATTATATATAGAGAGGAATATATAATGGGAGACTTGAATATTGATCGTTTTATTTTGTTAGTAGTTTTGTTTGTTGTTTCTATGATGATGATGATTCTTAGCCCTAATATAATTAGTATTTTGTTAGGGTGGGATGGCCTTGGTCTAGTATCATATTGTTTAGTAATTTATTATCAGAATGTTAAGTCTTACAATGCTGGAATGCTAACTGTTTTAAGTAATCGTGTCGGTGATGTGGCTATTTTGTTGAGAATTGCGTGACTAGTAAATTATGGGAGATGAAGGTTTTTACATTATTTGGACTTTATGTTTGATGATTTCACTATGTTTATAGTAAGTTCATTGGTTGTTTTAGCTGCTTTCACTAAGAGAGCACAGATTCCTTTTTCTTCTTGATTGCCGGCAGCTATGGCTGCCCCTACTCCAGTCTCTTCTCTTGTTCATTCTTCGACCTTAGTAACTGCAGGAGTTTATTTACTTATTCGTTTTTCTAATGGTTTGGGGCCAGGCTTATGTTACTTAGGGTTGTTGTTGGCAATAATGACAATGTTTATGGCAGGTTTAGGGGCTAATTTTGAATTTGATCTTAAGAAGATTATTGCTTTATCAACTCTTAGTCAGTTAGGGCTAATGATAAGTATTCTTTTTCTAGGAAGTTCAGATTTAGCCTTTTTTCATCTTTTAACTCATGCTTTATTTAAGGCTTTATTATTTATGTGTGCCGGTAATGTTATTCATAGGTTAGGAAATTGTCAAGATATTCGTTATATAGGTTCTTTAGTGAATCAAATGCCTCTTACTATTTCTTTTTTTTGTATTTCTAATCTCTCACTTTGTGGGTTGCCTTTTTTATCTGGATTTTATTCAAAGGATTTAGTGTTGGAGGTTTTTTCTATAGGGCATTTTAATATTTTTGTTTATGTTGTTTTTTTTCTTTCAGTAGGTTTTACTGTAAGGTATACTTTTCGTTTAATGTATTATACTCTTTTTGGAGTTTTTAATTATAGGTCTTTTAATATGCTGAGTGATGAAGGCTGGATTATGCTTAAGGGTATATTAGGAATGATTTTTTTTGTGATTATATGAGGTTCTGTTTTGAGGTGACTGATGTTTCCTGTTCCTTACTTTATTTGCTTACCATTGTTATTGAAGTTAATGTCATTAGTATGTATTTTATCTGGGGCTTTATTAGGTGTTGAGTCTGCTAAATTTTTTTTAAACTACAGGTCGTGGAGTTTATCATTTCCTTTTTTAAGGTTTTTCTTTTCTACGATATGGAATTTACCTACTCTTTCAACTTTGGGAGTTAATTATGTTCCCCTTTATTTAGGAAAGGTTTATTTGAAGGTTTTCGATCAAGGTTGATCAGAACATTTAGGTAGGCAGGGTCTCTATAATGGATTAAAGGATTCTTCTCGATTTTTACAGTTATTATTCAATAATAGTTTAAAGGTTTTTCTTTCAGTTTTTATTATTTGAATTTTATTTTTATATCTGGTTTACCTAGGTAGCTTAATTTAAGAGCATAATATTGAAGATATTAGGGTAACTGTCTCAGTTCTTAGGTATTTATGAAACTAAGTGTTTAATTTTACAATGAAAATGTACTGTTTTTATTAAACTACATAAATTAGAGATATTAACAGAATTTCACTGCTAAGGAGTTAAGTTAGAAGCTTACCCCTAAATTATATATCTCTTTAATTGGAGTATAAACTCATTGATATCATTAACAGTGATACACCTCTTTTTGGTTTCAATTAAAAGTAAGGGTGTTGCTATCACCTTAATTTTAGGTCGAAACTAAATACAATGTATTGTTTCTTACTTTTAAGATAAACTGCATAGGCAGTACTTTTTAAGTGCAAGTTAAATGTTATGGTTAACTATTATCCTATTTAGTTCAAGTTAAGGCACCTTGGTTTCATTCATGATATACCCCCAGTACCAAAATAATGATAAAATATGAGAATATTAAGGTGAATGAGGCTAAGTTTGTGATTTTTATTGTGTAAATTATTGGTATCAAGAGAGTGATTTCTACATCAAAGATCAAGAAGATCACTGCAATTAAGAAGAAGTGTATTGAGAAGGGTAGTCGGGCGTTGGATTTGGGGTCGAATCCACATTCGAATGGTGAAGATTTTTCTCGATCAGAAAATGTTTTCTTGGAAATAATAGTGTTAATTGTAATTATAGCTATGCTCAATACTATAATTATAAGCCCGGCTAGTGTTGTTACTAAAATTATTTATACTATTTCTAGATCTTTTGATTGGAAGTCAAATATAATTGTTATACTATATAAATTTAACTACCTCATCAGTAAATTGAAAGATATAGGAATAGTCATACTACATCGACAAAGTGTCAATATCAGGCTGCTGCTTCAAAGCCGAAATGGTGAGTTCTTGAAAAATGGTTGTAAATATGACGAAGTAAACACACTGCTAAGAAGGTTGTACCAATGATTACGTGGAGACCGTGGAATCCTGTTGCTATAAAGAATGATGATCCGTAAACGGCGTCTGCAATCGTGAATGGTGCTTCTACGTATTCGTATGCTTGAAGGGCTGTGAAGTATAGTCCTAAAATGATTGTAATAGCTAATCCTTGGAGGGCTTGGTTATAATTGTTTTCTATAAGTCTGTGGTGAGCTCATGTTACAGAAAGTCCTGAAGTTAAGAGGATTAGAGTATTGAGCAATGGAATTTGTAAGGGGTTGAAGGGTGTAATTCCCTTAGGAGGTCAATTTATTCCTAATTCGATAGCTGGTGAGAGCCTACTATGAAAGAAGCCTCAGAAAAAAGAGATGAAAAAGAATACTTCGGATACAATAAATAAAATTATTCCTCATCGCATTCCCGTTGTTACTACTATGGTGTGGTGGCCTTGAAATGTTCTTTCACGGGTGATGTCCCGTCATCATTGGTATACAATAAGAATTATAGTAAATGTTCTAAAAAGAAATAGGGTATTATCGTAAAGATGGAATCATTTAATTAGTCCTATTATTAGATTAATAGCGTTAAAGGCTCCCAGAATAGGTCAAGGTCTTACGTCGACAAGATGAAATGTGTGATTTTTTCTTGACATAGGTTACTTCTCTTGAATAAAGGGTTCTAAGAACTGCGAATACATATGATTGGATAATTGCCACAGCAGATTCTAGGACTAGGAGGGTGATTTGAACAGCTAGGAGTAGGGTGATAAGGTATGTTGATAGAAGTCTCCCTGTATTTCCCAATAGTGTCATTAGTAAGTGTCCTGCAATTATATTCGCTGTTAATCGAATTGCTAATGTTCCTGGTCGAATAATGTTTCTGATGGTTTCGATACATACTATAAATGGTATAAGAATAGGGGGTGTTCCTTGTGGTACTAAGTGTGCGAGTATATGAATGGTATTATTGATTCAGCCAAAGATTATGAATCTCAATCATAGGGGTAATGCTAGGGTAAGGGTAAAAGTTAAGTGTCTTGAGCTTGTGAAAATGTAAGGGAATAATCCTAGGAAATTGTTGATTAGAATTATTGAGAATAGAGAGATGAAGATTAAAGTTCTTCCCGTTGATTTGCCGATTAAAGTCTTGAATTCTTGATGTAGTTTATTGATGATGATAGTTCATAGGTATGTAATTCGAGATGGGATTATCCATATTGTTTGAGGGATAATTAATACAAAAATTATTGATCTTAGTCAATTAAGGGAAAGGAATTGTGTTCTTGGGTCGAAGGTAGAGAAAAGGTTTCTTATCATTTTCAGTTTAGGGGTGTATGTTGAAGCTTGGTGCTGTAATATGATCTTGTCTTAATAAACAGAAAATAATTTAATGGGTTAATTATCAAAAAAATGATTGTGAAATAGATTATTAGTGTAACTCAGCTTAAGGGGGCTATTTGAGGAATCGGGGTTTATTACTAAGTAATTATTTTAAAATGACAATCTAACGTTATCGATTAACTAAAACCCCCCCCCCCCGGAGGGTCCATTAGAAGTAATTGCTAATTTACTATTATTTGGTTTAAGAGACCATTACTTGCATTTCAGTCACCTAATGACGATTTTACCCAATTAATGAATGTTTTGGGTGTAATGCTCTCTACGGTGATTGGTATGAATCTATGGTTTGCCCCGCAGATTTCTGAGCATTGTCCGTATATGAGGCCTGGTTGTTTTGAGATAAATCTTGCTTGGTTAATACGTCCAGGGGTAGCATCTGTTTTGGTTCCTAATGAAGGTACTGTTCATGAGTGAATTACGTCTGCTGCTGTGATTATCATTCGGATTTTTGAATTAAGGGGAATTACTGTTCGATTGTCAACGTCAAGGAGTCGAAATTCTTCCTTTTTAAGTTCATTAACAGGTTTCATGTAGGAGTCAAATTCGATGTTTTTAAAATCTGAATATTCGTATGATCAATATCATTGATGTCCAATGGTTTTGATTGTGATGGCTGGATTGTTAAGTTCTTCTAATAAGTATAAAATTCGTAATGAAGGTAATGCAATGAATACTAATGTGATTGCTGGAAGAATTGTTCAAATTAGTTCAATTACTTGTCCTTCAAGGAGGTGACGATAGTTGTATTTGTTAGGGAATAGACTCAATAATAGGTAACCTACTAGGACTGTGATGATGATTAGAATTGTTATGGTATGATCATGGAAAAAGGTGAGTTGTTCTATTAATGGTGATGTGGCATTTAGTAGGAGAGTGGACTGCCAAGTGGCTATTTCTAAAAAAGGTTACCCTTATATATGGATCTTAACTCCATTGCACTATTCTGCCATATTAGAACTTAGCTAATAATGGCAGTTCTGAATATCTATGTTCTGCAGGAGGAGTGTTTTGGAGTCATTCAATGGCTGATGATAATTGTAGATGTCCTAGGTTTTTACGTTTGGAGGAGAATCCTTCCCATAGGATGAAAATGAAGAAAATGATTCCGACTGTTCTGATCAGGGATCCAATAGATGAAATGATATTTCATGTTAAGTAGGCATCGGGATAATCGGAGTAACGTCGAGGTATTCCTCTAAGTCCTAGGAAGTGTTGAGGGAAGAATGTTAAATTAACTCCTAGGAATATAATGAGGAATTGTGTTTTAAGAAGTTTATTATTTAATGTTAGTCCTGTAAATAGGGGAAATCATTGAATGATTCCTGCTATAATAGCGAATACTGCCCCTATTGATAGGACGTAGTGAAAGTGTGCAACTACGTAGTATGTGTCATGAAGGATTACATCGATTGATGAGTTAGCTAGAACGACCCCAGTTAATCCACCCACAGTGAATAGGAATACAAAACCTAATGCTCATAGTAGGGAAGGAGAGTAGTTTAATTGAGTTCCATGTAAAGTGGCTAATCATCTGAATACCTTAATTCCAGTAGGAACTGCAATGATTATTGTTGCTGAGGTAAAATATGCACGTGTGTCTACGTCTATTCCTACAGTGAATATGTGGTGGGCTCAAACAATAAATCCTAGAAGTCCAATTGCTATTATGGCGTAGATTATACCAAGTGATCCAAATGTTTCCTTTTTTCCTCTTTCGTGGCTGATGATGTGAGAGATTATTCCGAATCCGGGGAGGATTAGAATATAAACTTCTGGATGTCCAAAGAATCAGAATAGGTGTTGATACAGGATAGGGTCCCCCCCTCCCGCTGGGTCAAAGAATGAGGTGTTGATATTACGATCTGTTAATAATATGGTGATGGCTCCTGCTAGTACGGGTAAAGAAAGCAGAAGTAATAGGGCGGTGATAGCTACTGATCAGACGAATAAGGGTATACGATCGAGTGTTATTCCCTGTGGTCGTATATTGATAGTTGTTGTAATGAAATTTACTGCCCCTAGGATGGATGAGATACCTGCTAGGTGGAGTCTAAAGATTGCGAGATCAACAGATGCACCACTATGGGCAGTGTTGGCTGATAGTGGGGGGTACACTGTTCAACCAGTACCTGCCCCTCTTTCTACTAGGCTTCTTGCTAGTAGAAGGGATAGAGAGGGTGGTAATAGTCAGAATCTTATGTTGTTTATTCGTGGGAATGCTATGTCTGGGGCTCCTAGTATTAAGGGGACTAATCAGTTTCCGAATCCTCCAATTATTATTGGTATTACTATGAAGAAAATTATGATGAAGGCGTGAGCAGTTACGATTACATTATAGATTTGGTCGTCACCAATAAGAGCTCTAGGGGTTCCTAATTCTGATCGGATTAGGACTCTTAATGAGGTCCCTACTATTCCCGCTCAGGCTCCGAAGATGAAGTATAGGGTTCCAATGTCTTTATGATTAGTGGAGAATAGCCATTTATTCGTTAAGGTGGCTGAGTTTAAGCGGTAAACTGTAAATTTATTTACGAATTTTTATTCCCTTATCAGCTTTATAGTCAATAATGACACTAAATTGCAAATTTAGAGGAGAGTAGTTTCTAAGGCTTAAACCTGTTGTTTATTTACAGCTTTGAAGGCTATTAGTTTGATTTAACTTAAATCCTTAGATTAGGTTAAATCATAGGGTACACAGGATTAATGCTAGGATGTTTATTCAGTTGATTCATCAGATTCTGAATTGTGTTTTGTTGGTTGCTGTGTTTTTTCTTTCTGCGGTGTTTAAAGTTATTGTAGGGATTATTGTTCGTACGTAGTAGTATAAGGTGATTAGTGTGAGAATTACCATACAAATGGTTAAAGGTATATTGATTGCGGCTAGGGCGTTGATTGTGATTCATTTAGGAAGGAATCCGATAAAGGGTGGGATGCCACCTATACTTAGAAAATTGATCATGAAGGTTAGTTTTACTAGAGGATTTTTTTGAAGAAAGATTTGGTTTAGGTAGAAGATGTTATGAGTTTTCAAGATTCAGATTAGGGAGAAGGAGATTAAGCTGTAAATTAGGAAATAGGACAGTCAGATTGATGAGTTGATGGTTAGAGCAGCTAGTATTCAGCCGATATGGTTGATTGATGAGTAAGCAAGGATTTTCCGAAGGCTGGATTGGTTAAGTCCTAAGATTCCTCCAATGATTATTGATGTGATGATTGATAGGGTGATTATTCTTGCTTGTTGTGTTGTGTTTATGATGATTATTATGGGAGCGATTTTTTGTCATGTAAGTATAATTATGGAGTTGATTCAGTTTAGACCTTCTATAATTTCTGGGAATCAGAAATGGAAGGGGGCAGCTCCAGTCTTTATAAGGAGGGATGACCTTATAAGTGCTAAGGCGGAGGTTGTATAGTTACTAATTATATATATTTCTATTATTTCTAGAAGAATTATTGAGAATAAAAGTACTGAGGATGCAATTGCTTGGGTAATGAAGTATTTTAATGATGATTCTGAGGCTAGCTGATTTTTTCTATTGCTTATTAGGGGGATAATAGACAATAGGTTGATTTCTAGCCCTATTCATATGCCCATTCATGAGTAGGATGATACTGCTGTGATAGTCCCTAGAACTAGGGTGGATGTGAAAAATGTTTTATAAAGATTTGTCAATAAAAAGAAAAGGATTTTGACCTTTATACATGAGGTATGAACCCATTAGCTTGATTAGCTTATCTTTTTACGTGTTAGTATACGATGTACAAGGATTTTTGGTATCCTAAGATTTAGTTTGATTCTATTATACGTAATGAAGGTAATTTTTGTTACATAATTTATCCTATCAAGATAATCCTTTTTTTCAGGCACTTCATT